ATTTTAAAATTAGTTAGAAGTATAAATGGAATTTAACCATTAAAAGAAAAAAAGTTAGCAGCTTTTACTTGAACATCTTACTTCTTTAATTGGAATTATTTATTCATTTTTATCATTAACAGTGATAAGCCTCTTTTTGGCTTCAATTAAATAAAAGAATATGGGTAAATTTTACCTAAGATTAGGTCGAAACTAATTGCAATTAATCGCTTCATATTCAAGATAGATTGAATAAATCAATACTTTTTGAATGCAAATCAAATGTTATAATTAACTACAATCCTTAATTTGATCAGTTTAGTATACCTTGATTTCATTCATGGTATAATCCTAGTAAAAGAATTAAAATAAAAATAATTGAAGTTATTGTTCATATTATTATATTAGAAAATTTAATAATTAAAATAATTGGTAAAATTAATGCAATTTCTACATCAAAAATTAAAAAAATAATTGTAATTAAAAAAAATCGTAAAGAAAAAGGAATACGAGAAGATGATTTAGGATCAAATCCACATTCAAATGGGGATATTTTTTCTCGATCAATAATTGATTTTTTTGAAATAATTGATGCTAAAAATATAACTAATATTGAAATTAATAAAATAAGTGAACTAATTATTATAATAGATAAAATTATCTATACTATTATTTTATAGACTTTATGATTGGAAGTCAAATATACTTTTTATATTATATAGATAATTAATTAGTTTCCTCATCAATAAATTGAAATATAAAGAAATAATCATACAATATCAACAAAATGTCAATATCATGCAGCTGCTTCAAATCCAAAATGATGATTTTTTGAAAAATGATTATTTAAATGTCGAATTAAACAAATTAATAAAAAAGTTGTTCCAATTAATACATGAACTCCATGAAATCCTGTTGCTATAAAAAATGATGAACCATAAACAGAGTCTGCAATAGTAAATGGAGCTTCAATATATTCATATGCTTGTAATATAGTAAAATAAATTCCTAAAATAATAGTAAAAAATAAACCTTGAGTAGTTTGTGAATGATTACTTTCTATTAATCTATGATGAGCTCATGTTACTGTAATACCTGAAGTAAGTAAAATTACTGTATTTAATAGTGGAATTTGAAAAGGATTAAATGCAGAAATTCCTATTGGAGGTCAAATTGTTCCTAATTCAATTGATGGAGATAAACTTCTATGGAAAAATGATCAAAAAAATGAAAAAAAAAATAATACTTCTGATAAAATAAATAAAATTATTCCTCATCGTAAACCTGTTGTTACTATTAACGTATGCAATCCTTGAAAAGTACCTTCTCGTGATACATCTCGTCATCATTGATAAACGGTTAAAATGGTAATAATATTACCTAATAAAAATAATGAAATATCATATTGATGAAATCATTTAATTATTCCAGTAACTGTTGTTATAGCTCCTAATGAAGCTGTTAATGGTCATGGTCTGTAATCTACTAAATGGAATGGATGATTTGAATGAGTTGACATTAATTTACTTCTCTAGAGTATAAAGTTCTAAGAACAGCAAATACATAAGATTGAATTATAGCTACAGCTGATTCTAAAACTAATAATATAATTTGAACAATAATTAATACATTAATTAATATTAGTGATATTGAAGGACCAGTATTTCCTAAAAGTGTTAATAATAAATGACCTGCAATTATATTAGCAGTTAAACGTACAGCTAAAGTTCCTGGTCGAATTAAATTACTAATTGTTTCAATACATACTATAAATGGTATTAAAATTGCTGGAGTACCTTGTGGCACTAAATGTGCAAATATGTGTTGTGTATTATTAATTCATCCAAATAATATAAATGATAATCATAAAGGTAAGGCTAATGAAAGTGTTAAAGTTAAATGACTAGTTCTTGTAAAAATATAAGGAAATAATCCTATGAAGTTATTAAATAAAATTATTGAAAATAAAGATACAAATAAAAAAGTAGAACCATTTTTTCTTGTAGGACCTAATAAAGTTTTAAATTCTTTATGTAATGTTAATAATACAGAATTTCAGAAAATATGAAATCGAGAAGGTATTAATCAATATATTGAAGGAATTATTATAATTCCTAAAAATGTACTTAATCAATTTAATGATAAATTAAAAATACTAGATGAAGGGTCAAATACAGAAAATAAATTTGTTATCATTTTCAATTTAATGAATTTTTAAAATATTGTTTATTTATTAATTTTGATTTAGGTATAATTGGAGTGAATGAATAATAATTTATTATATTAAAAATTATATAGGTGATTGAAAAAATAATAAATAATCTTAATCAGGCAATTGGGGCTATTTGTGGAATTAAAAAATATCAATAATTGATAATTTTAGTTTGACAAACTAATGTTATTATATTTAACTAATTTTTTCATTAGAAGTAATTGCTAATTTACTATAAAAATGGTTTAAGAGACCAGTACTTGCTTTCAGTCATCTAATGAAGAATTTATATAATTATAAATTCATTTAATAAAAAAATTTACTGGAATTCTTTCAATAACAATTGGTATAAAACTATGATTGGCCCCACAAATTTCTGAACATTGACCATAAAATAATCCAGGTCGATTAATAAAAAAATTAGTTTGATTTAATCGACCTGGAGTTCCATCAACCTTTACTCCTAAAGCAGGCACAGTTCATGAATGAATAACATCAGCAGCTCTTACTAAAATTCGAATTTGTGAATTTATTGGAATAATTACTCGATTATCTACATCTAATAAACGAAATGATTCTATTGTTATTTCATTTATAGGAATTATATATGAGTCAAATTCAACATTAGAAAAATCTGAATATTCATAACTTCAATATCATTGATGACCAATTGTTTTTAAAGTAATTGAAGGTTCATTAATTTCATCTAATAAATATAATAAACGTAATGAAGGAAATGCAATAAATAATAAAATAATTGCTGGTAAAATAGTTCAAATAATTTCAATAGTTTGTCCATGTAATAAATAACGATTTACGTATTTATTAAAAAATAATATAAATATTAAATAGCCTACTAAAATAGTAATTATTAGTAGAATTATAAGTGCATGGTCATGAAAAAAAATTAATTGTTCTATTAGGGGAGAGGAACTATCTTGTAAACCTAAATTTGCTCATGTTGACATTAGTTATTCTAATAAAAGTAAAATACTTTATATATGGAGCTTAAATCCATTGCACTAATCTGCCATATTAGAAATTGGTTAATATAGGCAATTCTGAATAACTATGTTCAGCGGGAGGAGTATTTTGAAATCATTCAATAGAAGAATTTAATTGAATAGGAAATATTACTAAACGTTGTGATATTATACTTTCTCAAATAATATAAAAAAAGAATAAAATTCCTAATAATGAAATTGTTGAGCCAATAGTGGATACAATATTTCAAGCTGTGTAAGCATCTGGATAATCTGAATATCGTCGAGGTATTCCTGCTAATCCTAAAAAATGTTGAGGAAAGAAAGTTAAATTTACTCCAATAAATATAATATAAAATTGAGTTTTTAAAAGAGTATTATTTAAAGTAAATCCTGTAAATAAAGAATATCAATGTACAAATCCTGCTATAATAGCAAATACTGCTCCTATTGATAATACATAATGAAAATGAGCTACTACATAATAAGTATCATGTAAAATAATATCAACAGAAGAATTAGCTAAAACTACACCTGTTAATCCTCCTACTGTAAATAAAAATACAAATCCTAAGGATCATAAAGTAGCAGGAGTATCATTTAATTGAGTACCATATAAAGTTGCTAGTCAACTAAAAATTTTAATTCCTGTAGGAACAGCAATAATTATAGTAGCAGAAGTAAAATAAGCTCGAGTATCTACATCTATTCCTACAGTAAATATATGATGAGCTCAAACAATAAATCCTAATAATCCAATAGCTAATATAGCATAAATTATTCCTAAAGAACCGAAAGTTTCTTTTTTACCAGATTCTTGACTAATAATATGAGAAATTATTCCAAATCCCGGTAAAATTAAAATGTATACTTCAGGGTGTCCAAAAAATCAAAATAAATGTTGGTATAAAATAGGATCTCCTCCTCCTGCAGGATCAAAAAATGAAGTATTAAGATTTCGATCTGTTAATAATATAGTAATAGCTCCAGCTAAAACTGGTAGTGATAATAAAAGAAGTAAAGCTGTAATTGCTACTGATCAAACAAATAAAGGTATTCGATCAAAAGTGATTCCTGTTGATCGTATATTAATTACTGTTGTAATAAAATTTACGGCTCCTAAAATTGAAGAAATACCAGCTAAATGTAAAGAAAAAATAGCTAAATCAACAGAGGCTCCACCATGAGCAATATTAGAAGATAAAGGTGGGTAAACAGTTCATCCTGTTCCAGCTCCGTTTTCTACTATACTACTTATTAGCAATAAAGTTAATGCGGGAGGTAAAAGTCAAAATCTTATATTATTTATTCGTGGGAAAGCTATATCTGGAGCTCCTAATATTAAAGGAACTAATCAATTACCAAATCCACCAATTATAATTGGTATAACTATAAAAAAAATTATAATAAAAGCATGAGCTGTAACAATTACATTATAAATTTGATCATCTCCAATTAATGCTCCAGGATGTCCTAATTCTGTTCGAATTAAAATACTTAATGAAGTTCCAATTATTCCGGATCAAGCTCCTAAAATAAAATATAAAGTACCAATATCTTTATGATTAGTAGAAAATATCCATTGTCGCGATTAAATGGCTGAAATTTAGGCAATAGACTGTAAATCTATTTATGAGATAAGTTCTCTTTAATTAAAATTTGGCTTTATATTCAATAATGATATTAGACTGCAATTCTAAAGGAGTATAAATATATACTAAAGCTTAAAAGATTTGTCTTATATTTATAGCTTTGAAGGCTATTAGTTTATTTAACTTAAAGCCTTAAAAAATGAAATATAAGGAAGAAATTAAAAATAATCTAAATGTAGAAAAAAAAGAATAGATTATAAGAATTTTTATATTAATTGAAATAAATTTTGAATTTATTATTCAATTATTTTCAAAATAATTTAATATAAAGGCTCTATAAGATAATCGTAAATAAAAATAAAGTGTAATTAATGTTATTAAAATTATAAATGTCAATAAAAAGAATTGATTATTTATAGTTAATAATTGAATTACTATTCATTTTGGTAAAAATCCTAAAAATGGAGGTAATCCACCTAAAGATAATAAATTAAAAAATAAAATAAATTTTAAAATTTTTGATTTGAAAAATAAAGAAAATAATTGATTAATATAAGAAATTTTAAATATTTCAAATATAAAAATTATTCTAAAGGTTAAAAATGAATAAAATAAAAAATAAGTTATTCATATTAAATTTCTATTATATATAGCAGCCAATATTCATCCTAAATGATTAATAGAAGAATAAGCTATTAATTTTCGTAAAGAAATTTGATTTAATCCTCCTAAAGCACCAATTATTGTAGAAAAAATAATTGATAAAATAATAAGTGGTTTAATAAAAATATAAGAAATTAATATTAAAGGGGCAATTTTTTGTCAAGTTATTAAAATTAAAGAATTTAATCATGATAATCCTTCTATTACATTAGGAAATCAAAAATGAAACGGGGCGGATCCTCTTTTTAATAAAAGAGATGAAAAAATCATTATCTCTAAAATATGTTGAGAATACATTTTATTAGAATTAAGTAAATATAAAATTACTGAAAATAATAAAATAGAAGAGGCTAATGCTTGTGTAAGAAAGTACTTTAATGAAGATTCTGTTGATATTAATTTATCATCTCTTATTAGGGGGATAAAAGCTAATAAATTAATTTCTAGACCCATTCAAGCTCTTAATCATGAATTAGCTGAAATAGAAATTAAAGTTCCTATTATTAAAATAATTAAAAATATAATTTTTGATGAATTATTTAAAATTAAAAAGAAAAGGATTGAAACCTTTATAAATGGGGTATGAACCCAGTAGCTTTATTAGCTTATCTTTTTAAAATATATTTTGGTGTATGATGCACAAAAGTTTTTGATACTTTTAGAAATAGTTTAATTCTGTTAAATATAATGAATGTAACATAAGTTACTTAATTTACCCTATCAAGGTAATCCTTTAATCAGGCAATTCATTCAATTTTTTTTTTTTTTTTTTTTTTTATAGGGTTTTTATTGAATAATTAAAAAAAAATGGTTTTTTTATAAAAATTATTTTAATAATTTAATTTAGTAATTTTTTTATGAAAAAAATTTAATATTTTACTTGATTATTATGTTTTTGTTATAATTGTAGTAAGGTAAAGTAATTATTTAAGTTAAAATTGCAAAAATTTGAAATATTTTATTAAATTAGTATATTTCTATTGTAATTTAAGATGATAAATTAATTATTATGATTATAATAAATAAATTTAAAATTTTGAATTTAATTATTATATTTTCATTGTAATTTTACATGAAAAATTAATTATTTATGTAAAATTTAAATATATTTTTAAAGAAACTTTAATTATGTAATTAAAAACATATTTAAATAATTATTAATTGTATATATATATATATATATAATTTATATATACATATACAGGATTTATATATATATTAAATTATGACATAAATAATAAATAGATATTAATTAATAAATAATTTATATATATAAATAAATATATAACCTTAAATTGTTTAAATATTTATTTAATATCTACATTTCATATTAATCATTAGATTAATTTTTATTTCCAATATGTTTTAATAAATCCCCTTTTTTTTTTTCTATAAATTAATAGATATCTATTAATTAATTAAATATTTATATATTAATAGATATCTATTAATTCTAATTAGGGTATTGACTGAAAATAAATTTTTGCATCCTGTAATATAAAAATAAAATGGAATGAAAAAATAATTATTTTTTTCAAAAAAAAAAAAAAAAAAATTGGAAAAATATCCAAAAAAATGTCAAATTTTTGCAATTTTTGTAAATGAAAACTTAATTTAAATTACTATAATTATTTATTTTATAGAGGTTATAACTATAAGGTAAATAAATTACCCTATACTAATTTTATTTATTAAGTTAATTATTATATTATAATTAATAATTTATGATTATTATACATTAAAATTAATTTTTTTTTATCAAAATATTTTTATTTTTTACGTTTTACTAATTATAATTATTTATTTAATTTTATATTATAATTAATAATTTATGTTTATATTATATTATATTTTATAAAAAAAAAAAATATTTTTCCAATTTTTACTAATTTTAATTATTAATATATTTTAAAATAATTATTTTAATTTATATTAATTAATTATTTATTTGTATAAATACTAAAAGGGGTAGTATGACTGGGGAGATATTACCAATTTAAAATTATTTTCACTTATATTTATTTATTAATTTATTATTATTAATTTATAGTGTGTTTAAATTTTTAATTATAAATACTAATTTAATTTATTAATAAATAAATTAATTATTTATTAATTTTTTTAAAAATTATTTTTATAATTTACAAAGTTTTATTTTAGCTTTTAAATTTATTATTAATTTAATTTATATGTAAATTTTTGTATGAATTATTATTTATTTTAATAATAAATTTTATATATATTATTTACAATAATTAATATTATAAATTAAAGAAATTTAGAAATAGTAATATTAAATAGTATTGACAAAATTTGTGCCAGCAGTCGCGGTTATACGAATAAATACAAATAAATTTTTTTGGATATAAGTTAAATAATTTTAATTAAAATATAGATATAATTATTAAGTAAAATTTTAATTTTATTAATTTTTATTGTTTTTTAATTGAAGCTTAAAAATTTTAAATATAAACTAGGATTAGATACCCTATTATTTAATATGTAAATAAATAAATTCAAGGTATTAATAGATATGTTCTATAAATTTAAAAAATTTGGCGGTACTTTAGTCTATTCAGAGGAACCTGTTTTGTAATCGATAATCCACGATGGACCTTACTTAAATTTGTCATCAGTTTATATACCGTCGTTATTAGAATATTTTATAAGAAAGTTAATTTTCAAAAATTTTTTAAAAAAATATATCAGATCAAGGTGTAGCTTATATTTAAGAATAAATGGGTTACATTAAATATATTTAAATGAATATAAATTTGAAATGTTTATTGAAAGTGGATTTGATAGTAAAATTATAAAGATAAATAATTTGATTTTAGCTCTAAAATATGCACATATCGCCCGTCACTCTTATTATTTTAAGGTAAGATAAGTCGTAACATAGTAGATGTACTGGAAAGTGTATCTAGAATGCAATTTAAAGCTTATAAAGTAAAGTATTTCATTTACATTGAAAAGATTTTTGTGCAAATCAATATAAATTGATTAAATTTTATTTATTAATTTTTATTTAATAAATATTTTATTAAAAATAATTTTAGAATAATTTTTTTTAGTAGTTTATAAAGAAATAATAATAATAATAATAGTTTAATAGTATTGTGAAAGAAAATTGAAATATTTTGAAAAATTTTTGTATTAAAAGAAAATTTTATTTATTGTACCTTGTGTGTCAGGGTTTATTAATTAAAAATTATTTATTTAATTTTCTCGATTTTAAAAGAGTTAATATATTATAAAAATTAATGTAATAAAATTATTTTTAATAATATATTAGAAATGAAATGTTATTCGTTTTTAAAGGTATCTAGTTCTTTAAGAAATAAATTTAATTTATAAATTTTATATTATTTAATTTAATATATTAATTAAATAATTGTTTAATTTAAATATTTTATGGGATAAGCTATAAAATAAAATTTTAAAAATTAATAAATTAATTAATAAATATAAATTTAGAAATAGTTATTATTAATAAAAGTGTTATAATTTATTTAATTATAATTATTATTTATTAAAGATTTTAATTTTTTATTAAAGTATTTATTTAAATTTTATAAATAAAAAAATAATGATAAAATTAGTATATTTATAAATATAAAAATAAATTTATATGAAAAGTTTTTTTAAAGAATTCGGCAAAATAATATTCGCCTGTTTAACAAAAACATGTCTTTTTGAATTAATTAAAAAGTCTAACCTGCCCACTGATTTATTTAAATGGCCGCAGTATTCTAACTGTGCAAAGGTAGCATAATCATTAGTCTTTTAATTGAAGGCTGGTATGAATGGTTGGACGAGATATTAACTGTTTCAAATATATTTATATTAGAATTTTATTTTTTAGTTAAAAAGCTAAAATTTTTTTAAAAGACGAGAAGACCCTATAAATCTTTATATTTATGATTATAATAATTAATTTTGAAAATTTCTATTATTATAGTTTATAATATTTTATTGGGGTGATATTAAAATTTAATAAACTTTTAATTATTTAAGTCATTAATTAATGTTTTTTTGATCCATTATTAATGATTAAAAATTTAAGTTACTTTAGGGATAACAGCGTAATTTTTTTGGAGAGTTCTTATTGATAAAAAAGATTGCGACCTCGATGTTGGATTAAGAAATAATTTTAGGTGTAGTCGCTTAAATTTTAAGTCTGTTCGACTTTTAAATTCTTACATGATCTGAGTTCAAACCGGTGTAAGCCAGGTTGGTTTCTATCTTTAAGTAATTAAAATATTTCAGTACGAAAGGACCTAATATTTAATAAATTTTATTTTTATTTTGAATTTAAATAATATAAATAACTATTTTGGCAGATTAATGCAATAAATTTAGAATTTATATATGTAATATTTATTACAAATAGTACTTGTTTTTTATAGATAATTTATTATTAATTATTAGAAGATTATTATTAATTATTTTTGTAATAGTAAGAGTAGCTTTTTTGACTTTATTAGAACGTAAAGTATTAGGATATATTCAAATTCGTAAAGGACCTAATAAAGTTGGTATTATAGGTATTCCTCAGCCTTTTTGTGATGCAATTAAATTATTCACAAAGGAACAAACTTATCCTTTATTATCTAATTATATTTCTTATTATTTTTCTCCTATTTTTTCTTTATTTTTGTCTTTATTAGTATGGATATGTATACCTATATTTGTTAAATTATTTTCTTTTAATTTAGGTTTATTATTTTTTCTTTGTTGTACTAGATTAGGAGTTTATACTGTAATAATTGCTGGTTGATCTTCTAATTCAAATTATGCTTTATTAGGAGGTTTACGAGCTGTTGCTCAAACTATTTCTTATGAAGTAAGATTAGCTTTAGTTTTATTAAGTTTTGTTTTTTTAATTGATGGTTATAATATATTAATATTTTATAAATATCAAATATTTATTTGATTTTTATTTATTATATTTCCTATAAGTTTAGTTTGATTTAGAATTTCTTTAGCAGAAACTAATCGAACTCCTTTTGATTTTGCAGAAGGAGAATCTGAATTAGTTTCTGGGTTTAATGTAGAATATAGAAGAGGAGGTTTTGCATTAATTTTTTTAGCTGAATATGCTAGTATTTTATTTATAAGTATATTATTTAGTTTAATATTTTTAGGAAGTGATGTTTTTTCATTTCTTTTTTTTTTTAAGTTAATATTTGTTTCTTTTATATTTATTTGAGTCCGGGGTACATTACCTCGATTTCGTTATGATAAATTAATATATTTAGCTTGAAAAAGATTTTTGCCTTTTTCATTAAATTATTTATTATTTTTTATTGGTTTTAAAATTTTTTTAATATATTTAATTTAGTTAATTAATTTTAGTAAAGTTAATAGAAAATTTAATTTCTATATTATGTTTTCAAAACATATACTTATTCAAGTTCATTAACTAATTTAATATATTATCTCATAATTTTACAATAATTGGGTTTAATAAATAATAAGAAAAATAAATTACAGTTAAAATTTGTCCAATTAAAATAAATGGATCTTCTACAGGTCGAGCACCAATTCATGTTAATAAAATTACTGTTGCTACTATTATTCAGAAAAAAAATTGATTAATAGGATAAAATTGGATCCCTCGAAATTTTCTTAAATGATAAAACGGAAGAATTGCTAAAATTGCAATTGATAATACTAAAGCAATTACTCCTCCTAATTTATTAGGAATTGAACGTAGAATTGCATAAGCAAATAAAAAGTATCATTCAGGTTGAATATGAATTGGTGTAACTAAAGGATTTGCAGGAATAAAATTATCTGGATCTCCTAATAAATATGGATTAATTAATACTAATAATATTAAAATTATAAATATAATAATAAATCCTACAATGTCTTTGTAAGTAAAATAAGGATGAAAAGGAATTTTATTTGTATTTGAATTTAATCCTAATGGATTATTTGAACCTGTTTCATGAAGAAATAAAATATGAATTAAAGTTGTTGCTAATACAATAAATGGTAAAATAAAATGAAATGTAAAAAATCGTGTAAGTGTTGCATTATCTACTGCAAATCCTCCTCAAATTCATTGTACTAAATCAATTCCTAAAAAAGGAATTGCTGATAATAGATTAGTAATTACTGTAGCTCCTCAAAAAGATATTTGTCCTCATGGTAAAACATAACCTATAAAGGCTGTTCCTATTACTAGAAATAAAATAATAACACCTATTATTCAAGTCGGTACAAATAAATATGAATTATAATAAATTCCTCGTCCTACATGTAAATAAATACAAATGAAAAAGAATGATGCACCATTAGCATGTATTGTTCGGAGTAATCAACCATAGTTTACGTCTCGACAAATATGATTAACTCTATTAAAAGCTAAATTAATATCTGCTGTATAATGTATAGCTAAAAATAAACCTGTTAAAATTTGAATTATTAAGCATAAAAATAATAAAGATCCAAAATTTCATCAAGCTGAAATATTAATAGGAGCTGGTAAGTCTACTAAAGCTCCATTAATAATTTGTAAAATTGGGTGTTTTGTTCGTAAAGGTTTATTCATTAGTTAAATATATTATCATTAGATTAGTTAAATATAGGACGTAAGGGTCCTTTAAATGTTTTAGTAATTTTTACTACTGCAATTAAAGTAATTAATAAATAATTTATTAATAGAATTGTTAATAAATTATTAGGGTAATTATATAATTTATTTAAAGATAAAGAGTTTTCTATAATATAATTATTAATATTAAAAGTAGATTTAATTTCTAAATTTTTAGACTGTAGTATTAATCTTTTATTTAATATACTTACTAAAATAAAGAAAAATATTAATATAATTATTGAAATTAATATTAATTTAATAGAAAAAGTAAATATTTCATTAGATGCTAATGATGTTACATAAATAAATAAAACTAATATTCCTCCAATAAATACTAAAAATAAAATATAAGAAAATCAAAATCTTTTATTTATGTATCCTGAAGATATAGTAATTAATGTAGTTTGAATTAATAAAGTTAATCCTATTGCTAATGGATGTTTTATATTTATGAAAATAAAATTAAATAAAAATATTATTGTTAATAAAATTCATTGAATAATATCAAAAGATAGTTTAATTAAAATATTAATTTTGGGAATTAATGATAAAGAATTTTCTTTTCTTTTGAAGTTTTAAAAGATTTTTCTTATTTTTGATTTACAAGACCAATGTTTTTATTAAACTATTAAAACTAATGATAATTTTAAATTGGGGTTTACCAAGAATTTTATTTATTATAGGGGTGTTTACTTTTGTTTCTAATCGTAAGCATTTATTATCAATATTATTAAGATTAGAATATATTGTTTTAAGATTATTTTTATTATTATTTATTTATTTAAATATAATAAATTATGAAAATTTTTTTAGAATAATATTTTTAACTTTTAGAGTTTGTGAAGGATCTTTAGGACTTTCAATTTTAGTTTCAATAATTCGTACTCATGGAAATGATTATTTTCAAAGATTTAATATTTTACAATGTTAAAAGTTATTATTATAATTTTATTTATATTTCCGTTATGTTTAATATATAATATTTATTGAACGGTTCAAAATTTATTATTTTTGTTGAGATTTATTTTTATTTTAATAAATATATATAGAAATTATTTTATAACTATTTCTTATTTATTTGGATGTGATATAATTTCTTATGGTTTAATTTTATTAACTTTATGAATTATTTCTTTAATATTAATAGCAAGTGAGTCTATTTATAAATATATAAATTATACAAATTTATTTTTATTAAATATTATTTTATTATTAATTTTATTAATTCTTACTTTTAGAAGTATAAGATTAATAATATTTTATTTATTTTTTGAAAGAAGTTTAATTCCTACATTATTTTTAATTTTAGGATGAGGTTATCAACCTGAACGTTTACAAGCTGGTATTTATTTATTATTTTATACTTTATTAGTATCTTTACCTATAATAATTGGAATTTTTTATTTATATAAATTAACGGGTACTATAAATTTTTATTTATTAAATAATTATATATTTTTTTATAGTTTTTTATATTTTTCTATAATTATAGCATTTTTAGTAAAAATACCAATATTTTTGGTGCATTTATGATTACCAAAAGCTCATGTTGAAGCTCCAGTCTCTGGTTCAATAATTTTAGCTGGTATTATATTAAAATTAGGGGGATATGGTTTATTACGAGTTTTTTCCTTTTTCCAATTTATGGGGTTAAAATTTAATTATATTTTTATTAGAATTAGATTAATTGGAGGATTTTTGGTAAGTTTAATCTGTTTACGACAAACTGATTTAAAATCATTAATTGCTTATTCTTCAGTTGCTCATATAGGTATTGTATTATCTGGAATGATAACTTTATTTTATTCAGGAATTTGTAGTTCTTATACTTTAATAATTGCTCATGGATTATGTTCTTCAGGATTATTTTGTTTAGCTAATATCTGTTATGAACGATTAGGAAGTCGTAGATTATTAATTAATAAGGGTTTATTAAATTTTATACCTACAATAGCTTTGTGATGATTTTTATTAAGTTCTTCAAATATAGCAGCTCCTCCTACTTTAAATTTATTAGGAGAAATTTTTTTAATTAATAGAATTGTTAGATGATCATGAGTATCAATATTAATATTATCTTTATTATCTTTTTTTAGTGCAGCTTATACTTTATATTTATATGCTTATAGACAACATGGAAAAATTTTTAATGGTTCTTATTCGTTTAGAGGAGGATTTATTCGAGAATTTTTAATTTTATTTTTACATTGATTTCCTTTAAATTTATTAATTTTTAAAAGTGATATATGTATATTATGATTATATTTAAATAGTTTAAAAAAAATATTGATTTGTGGTATCAATGATAAGAATTTTCTTTTTAAATTGTGAAATATTTATCTATTTGTAAAATTAGATTTTTTGTATTATTTTTTTTTAGATTAATGAATTTTTTTTTTGGAATTTTATTTATTATAATTGATTATAGAATTTTTATTGAATGGGAAGTAGTATCTTTTAATTCAATAAATGTTGTAATAACTATATTATTTGATTGAATAAGATTAATTTTTATGTCTTTTGTATTAATAATTTCTTCTTTAGTAATTTTTTATAGAAAAGAATATATGAGAAGTGATTATAAAATTAATCGTTTTATTTTATTAGTATTAATATTTGTTAGATCTATAATATTATTAATTATTAGTCCTAATTTAATTAGAATTTTATTAGGATGAGATGGATTAGGTTTAGTTTCTTATTGTTTAGTAATTTATTTTCAAAATGTGAAATCTTATAATGCTGGTATATTAACGGCATTATCTAATCGAATTGGGGATGTTGCTTTATTAATAGCTATTGCTTGAATATTAAATTATGGGAGTTGAAATTATGTATTTTATTTAGAATTTATAAAAAATGATGTTGAAATAATTATTATTGGATTATTAGTAGTTTTAGCAGCTATAACTAAAAGTGCTCAGATTCCTTTTTCTTCTTGATTACCTGCTGCAATAGCAGCTCCCACTCCTGTTTCTGCATTAGTTCATTCTTCAACTTTAGTAACTGCTGGTGTTTATTTATTAATTCGATTTAATATTTTATTAAATTTTTCTTTTGTAGGTAATTTATTATTATTATTATCTGGATTAACTATATTTATATCTGGATTAGGAGCTAATTTTGAATTTGATTTAAAAAAAATTATTGCTTTATCTACTTTGAGTCAATTAGGTTTAATAATAAGTATTTTATCTATAGGTTATTATAAATTAGCATTTTTTCATTTATTAACTCATGCATTATTTAAAGCATTATTATTTATATGTGCAGGAGCAATTATTCATAATATAAATAATACACAAGATATTCGATTAATAGGAAGATTAAGATTAATAATACCTTTAACTTCTTCTTGTTTTAATGTAGCTAATTTAGCTTTATGTGGTATACCTTTTTTATCAGGATTTTATTCTAAAGATTTAATTCTTGAAATGGTTTCTTTATCTTATATTAATTTATTTTCATTTTTTTTATTTTTTTTTTCAACAGGATTAACAGTTTCTTATTCATTTCGTTTAGTATTTTATAGAATAAGTGGTGATTCTAATTTTTCTTCCTTAAATTTATTAAATGATGAAAGTTGAATTATATTAAAAAGTATAATAACTTTATTAATTTTAAGAATTTTTGGGGGGAGTTTATTAAGATGATTAATTTTTTCTACTCCAATTATAATTATTCTTCCATATTATTTGAAATTATTAACATTATTAGTTTGTTTAATAGGGGGATTTTTAGGTTATTTAATTTCTAACATTCAATTTTTTTTTTTTAATAAATCTTTAAATAATTATTATTTTTCTTATTTTTTAGGTTCAATATGATTTATACCTTATATCTCTACTTATGGGATAATAAATTATCCTTTGATAATTGGTAATATAGTTATTAAATCTTTTGATCAAGGTTGATCTGAATATTTTGGTGGCCAACAAATTTATTATAGTTTAATAAAAAATTCTCAATTAAATCAAATTATGCAAAATAATAATTTAAAAATTTATTTATTAAGTTTTATTTTTTGAATCGTAATTTTATACTTTTATATATTTTTCTTATATTCAAATAGCTTATAAAAATAGAGTATAACATTGAAGATGTTAGGGAGGTAAATTATCTTTGAATATTGTGAATTTTTTTTAGTAATTTATAAAAATATTATTTTATTTTTACAATGAAAATGTAATGTTTTTGTTAAACTATATAAATTATTATTTTTAAAATAAAATATATTTTTATTAAATTATATATATATATATATATATATATATATATATATA